ATTCTATTTTTCCATAGAAATGTGTTCGCTCAAGAAAGACTCCAGAAGATATTGATCGTAAATAAGAAGACTGTTTACGAAGAAACAGGAATAGATATTCGCATTCATATACATAAGAATTATGTAGGAACCAAAAGAATCTTTTCTTTCTTTTTGAAAATACGTAAATGGATTTCTTTGAAGTAAAGAGACTATTCAAATTATGATATTCGTGGAAAAACAATCGCAATAAATGCAAAGAAGGAACATCTTTGATCCAACATTGAAGGATTTGAACCAATATTTCCAGATGGATGGGATGGGGTATTAGTAGATCTGACACATAATTTAAATGCGATAATTTATCCTCTAAAAAGGGAAATATTGAATGAATAGATCGTAAATTCTGATATTTTGGTATTCTTTTTTCTTCAACTAATTGCGACGAGAATGGAATTTCCAGAATGACTCCAAAACCTTCTGATACCATTTGAGAAGAAAAATGAGAAGAAAAAGAATTCTTGTGCCCCCAAAATCCATTTTGATTAGAATAATTTACCGAAGAAATCAAAGATTTCTGTTGATACATTCGAATAATTAAACGTTTCACAAGTACTAAACTAGATTTATTGTCATAACCTAGAAATTCCACAGGTTCGTAAAAAATCAAACTATTTAAGCTATGATAATGAGCAAGTGAGTAAATATACTCCTGAAGGAGTAGCGGATATAGGAAGTTTTGTTGCCGAAATCTATCTTTTTTCAATCTAAATATCCTTGGAATTTGTAATTCTGCTATTGAAATACATTTCTAATGTAACCAAAAAAGAGAGGCACTTCTTGTGTTATGAAATGATACATAGTGCAATATGGTCAGAACGGCGTATGCGTATGCTGTATGTAGTATATTGTTTCTCTTATACTATCTTATACTAAAAGTATACTAAAAGAGTATTTAGAAGAAAAGAGTCTAACTTATAACTATTAACTCTAAGAAAATAGAAGAAACTAGAATAAGAAATTATTCTATTATTCTAATAAAGAATTCTAATATTCTAATAATATATTCTAAGAATATAGTCTATTATTAATATTCTATTATTAATATATTTAATATTAATATATTTAATATATATATATATACATAGTATATATAATATAAATATAGACTTTTATACTGTACTTTGATGTAAATGTAAAAAACATAATGAGAATTTAAGAAGTAAAAGATTATATAAAAGTCAGAACAAATAAAGAATATATACCCCGGAGACAGAGAGCCCAATCTACAGATCTTTTTCCTTTCCCTTTCTATCCAATTTGGTTTTCTTTTCCTTGTTAATATAACTAGAATAACAAGAAAAAGAAAGAAAATAGAAAATAAAAATAAGAAAAAGGGGTAAAAATCTTTTATTTTCGCAACCCAATCACTCTTTTGACTTTGGAAAAGATTCTTTTTTTATCACTATACTATTTCTTCTACACATCCGTCTCCAATCCACAATAAAGAATAATTAGGATTCATAAAAAAAAGAATCAATGGTCCACTCACAATTTACAAGAGAACCTTTTCCCACATCAGGCACTAATCTATTTTTAACGTATAATTAGTAATTCGATCGGGTAATCATTCAAATTAAGAAAGGAAGCTCGTTTCTTTTTTTTCTTACTCGAATTGGAGCCATAAGGCTCTATCCATTTATTCACTAGACCCGAAATACTTTACTGAACTTAAAAATTGTTAAATTGTTATAATAGAGAAAAATTCTCGTTCTATTTCTATTATGAGTACTAGAAATCTTATTTTTCTATGATTATATTATTCTTTTTTCTATTCTGTTTACGACATGCTTTTTTTTCCATTCATTACCTTTCAGGATCAGTCGCGGTCTTATAAACTTTACCAATAGTCTAGACGAATTCCTTCATCCAAATGTGTAAAAGATCATAGTCGCAATTAAAAGCCGAGTACTCTACCGTTGAGTTAGCAACCCGGATCAATATGAGGTGTAGGTATGATCGAAATAAAAAAGATCCAGCAAACTCATCCATTTTACTAATTTGACTAAAGTGAAGGAAAGATCCAATAGGGAATGGGTATAAAAAGATCTATTTATATACGATCAAATTATATTTGTTTGAGACGCCATTGTCAATATGAATGGACTTTTTAGAAAACAAATTTCAAGAAATTATATAGAAATTTGTGTTGGATTAGCACAACATAAAGAAGAAATAATAACTTTGAGCGGAAAAAGAATAAGGAAAAGGTAAAGATAGAAAAAATAGCGGCTTTCTTTAATCAAAAAAAGAAAGCTACAATACAAATACAAGAAGAACCCCCCTTGTTGGGGGGTTCAACAAAAAGAAGCAAGAAAAAAATACGAATAAGAAAAAGAAGAATAAAATAAGTATGAATAGAACAAAAAAAGAATAAACTTTGAATAAAGAATTACACAAAGTTAGTTACCCTATCCTTTTTTTATTCACGATTCTTGTTTTTACTTTCTTTTTTATCAAAAGAAACTCGAAATTCTTTAAAGAATTCTGCCTTCCTTAAAATATCATAAACAGTTCCTGTGGGTTGAGCACCTTTTTCAAGGAAATATAAAATAGCAGGAACATTTGAATAAGTTTGATTCTTTATCGGATCATAAAAACCCACTTTTCGAAGATCTCTTCCTTCTCTTCGGGATCGAACATCAATTGCAACGATTCGATAGATGGCTCATTGGGATAGATGTAAATAAAAAATGCCCCCCTAGAAACGTATAGGAGGTTTTCTCCTCATACGGCTCAAGAAAAAATGATTCTAATTTCTAGAATTTCTATTTCTATCTATATAGATAGATAGGAATAAAAATGGATCCATAAAGAATTAGACTGTAATTTGAGCCTTTTTTCCTTCTTTACAGAAAAAGAAAAGAAAATTCATTCGTACTCCTAACTCAAGTTGGGTAGTTTTGAAAGAGTTTGAAAGGAAATCCTTAGAATTTCTTGAGCTGTCTCTAACCTCTTTTTTTGTCTCCTTTCGGATCTATTTTTTTTGAATCATTCTGATCCAATTGTTGAGACTAGTGAAAATAGTGTTTCCTTGTTCCGGAATTTGTTGTCTTTGCTTTGCGCTTTGTGAAATCATTAGGTTTAGACATTACTTCGGTGATCCTTACTCCTTTTCAAAAAGGCAGCAACATACCTTTTGTTTTTTCTATGGAAAAGGGAAAAATAATACGAACGATTGATTCCTTTGTGATACACTCTTGATCGAAACAGTTTGAAAATTTCAACAAATTTGATTCTTTTTTCATTTCAAAAACTTGTTCAAATTTGAACCTCTCCTCTCCATTTCTCTATATTTCTATATTGATGATCTATTTACAAAGTTGGTCTAACTTATTGATTGTCACTAACCCTAGATTATTCCCCCGATAAATGAATCAATCATTTTTGCTCGAGCTCCATCATATGCTATACCTTTCTATACCATTAGTATCTTTATTTAGCAACCCAAGACAAATTCAATTAGGTTCCTAGCAGAACAAACTATGTCGAGACAAGAGCATCTTCATTCGTATAGAAAATGGTGGATGTAAGAATCCACATCCAATCATGTCCTTCAAGTCGCACGTTGCTTTCTACCACATCGTTTCAAACGAAGTTTTACCATAACATCCCTATAATCCTATAATTTTATTTTTATTTTAAATTGGAACCGTATGCAATTGATTCAATATGGAATAATGAATAGTCATTGGTTGAACCGATACATAAGAATCTACACTTAAAAAGAAGTGTTTATCCGGAGATTTCACTTAAAATTACCCCATATTTTCTCATATGAATAATATCACATGAAAAAAACAAATAAATTTTAAGCAAACTTATTTACATCTTCAACAGATCTTTCGAGATTGTCCATCATAAAAGATCCTTCTTTTTCTTTTCAAAAAAGAAAAGAAATTAGAAACCTCAAAAAAAGCCTTTGACTTTCATTTCATTCAAATGAAAAAGGAATCCCCATGAATGGATAAAAGTTTTTAGCCACTTTAACTAACATTTAACTAAATACTATAATACTATAGTAACTAATAACTATACTAAATACTAAACTAAATATTTCATTTCAATATTCCTAAATATTCAATTCTAGAATAAAGAATAATAAGATAATCTTATTAATCAAAATAAAATCTACAAATATACAATATAGATTCTTATGTAAGAATTATCTATTTATGTATTAATTATGTATTAAATTTATGTATTAATATATTCTAATATGAATATTCATTATGAAGTATGAATATTTTCTCATTCTTTATTTATGAAATAGGATTTCATGATTATAATATTATTATTTACTTCTTATTTACCATCTCCAATTGAATCTGATTTTCATTTCATTTAAATCAGAGAGATAGTTTGAGAATAAAGTTTCTTTGTTTTCATTATTATGGAGTAGAAAGAGTCTCGTGTAAGGTAAGATCAAAGAGAAAATAAGAATCCTCGGATTCTTATCTTTTGGCATCCATCTCCATCATAGAAAACAAAGAATCGTTAACGAAAATAATCACGAATATTTAAGAAGAAAATACTTTATACTTTAGTAAATTTATACTTTAGTAAAAAAGTAAAAAAAGAAAAGATATGATTCTAAGAATAAATCTTAGAATTCAGTGTATCCAACATGAAACATAAAATTGTTGAATTCAATTTTCAATTTCAATTAGAGAAGAATCCTTCGTTTCTGATGCAAACGATCTGGGACGAAAGGATTCGAACCTCCGAGTAACGGGACCAAAACCCGTTGCCTTACCGCTTGGCCACGCCCCATTTTGATTTGGTCTAAGAAAAACTAAGCTAAATATTGGTTATTCGTCAATAACCAACCAAAAGAAATATAGGACATGTTGTCGCTGGGATTCAACACAATAGATATAGAATCAAAAAGATTAATTGATCATTACTTAGAATTCAATTAAGATATTGTATGAAAATAGAATTCCTTTTATTCTTATTTGATTGGATAATGTAAGGAAGGATTCTTGATTGGGGAGAAGTCAAAGAAAAATCAGAATTTCTTTCTTTTATCTGCTTTTTTATTTTCAAAAATCCCTCAGAAAAACAACTCAATCCAATCTGATAATTTCTTATCATTTCAATTTCATTTTAATCTTTAAGAACAAGAAAAGAATATTTGTTATGTTTAATATCTTTAGTTTAATCTGTATCTGTCTTAATTCTACCCTTTATTCGAGTAGTTTTTTCTTCGCCAAATTGCCCGAGGCTTATGCCTTTTTCAATCCAATCGTAGACGTTATGCCGATTATCCCTTTACTCTTTTTTCTCTTAGCCTTTGTTTGGCAAGCTGCTGTAAGTTTTCGATAAAAATGAAATCTCGATTCAATTCAGAATTTCTTCGATAAAAAAAGATGAGATTTTTATTATTAAAATCAATAAGATAAGAAATAAGATTCAGATAAGTCTGGAAATTAGGAACCCTCGATTCAAAAAGCGAAATTCTGATATTTTCTATTGTATATTATATTGAAATTGAATTTGAATAAGGGAAGGGGGCGATGATCTTTAATCAGCTAATCAACTTATTTCTTCTTTTGTTCTGACCTTTCCTTTATAAGATTCCATACAATATCTAATTATAGATATGGATATGGCAAGAAATCTTTGGTAATGAAAAAATACGAATCTTATTACATTAGTACATTAGAAAGAAATTCGTAAAAATAAATTGAAAAAAAAACTTCCTTCTTTTTTCATCTTTAGAACGTCATATCAAAATAGTGTTATAGTGTGTGTCGTAAAATAGGTGATCTATTTCCTTAAAAAAAGAAGATCTTATCTTGGAGATTTGTAATGCTTACTCTTAAACTATTCGTTTACACAGTAGTAATATTCTTTGTTTCTCTCTTCATCTTCGGATTCTTATCTAATGATCCGGGGCGTAATCCTGGGCGTGAAGAATAAAAAAAGAGATGAGATTCGTTTTTACTTTCTTTTTCATAGGTATTTCATAGGTAAATGTAGAAATAAATGGAATAGATGCTAGATAAAGAGAAAAGATTCATAAAAGAAAAGAATCGAAATTTCTTCCGATTCTAAAATCTCAAGTTATCAGGGGGGTCGGAGAGAGAGGGATTCGAACCCTCGGTACGAATAATTCGTACAACGGATTAGCAATCCGACGCTTTAGTCCACTCAGCCATCTCTCCCCATTCCAAATTGGAAATTTCTCATGTGATTTCACACGTGAAGTGAAGATTGAGAACAATTTTTCTTTTCTTCGAAACATATTTCTACAATAGAAAGAATACCTTACTTCTTTTATTTTGTACAAAAGGTTCATTTCCCCGGCCTGGTTAAGTATAAGTACTGGCCGGGCCAGTACTTCTTTTGTTCCAACGAAGAAAAATTGTTATTGAAACAAGAAGAGTAATTTTCATTGCCATTCCTAATTCTTAGAAATTAGATAAGATTCTAATAGATAGATTATCTTAGAAATCATTTCAGAAATTATCTAATTATCTATATCTAGATTAATATAGAATCTTCTATATATTCTAGAATTCTATATTGAAATATAAAATTGAAATATAAAATGTTAGAGATTCTATATCTATTCTTAGTATCTTCTAAGTAATTCTAGTAAATTAGAGTATAAATTAGAATATTTAGTCTTTCTAGTAAAAGTGTTCTGTTCTAGTAATATCTAGTACTAATATTTTTCGTCTTTATTTTATTATTCTGAAGTATAAGATTCAGAAATTCATTAATGAAAAACGAATTTCATTATAAATGAAAGTTGAAGTTCAGTATTCTATTCATCTTAATAATTCTAATTCACTTAAGAAATCTTAAGAAGAAGGAAGTATTAAGAAAGAAAAGAAATAGATCTTAGAAATATTCTAAGAGAAAGAATCTCAAATAGAAAAAACATATTTCTAATATCTTAAATCTTTTACTTGTTCAAAGCAAAGGACAAGCTTGAAAGTTTGAGGCCCAATTTACCCGAATTCAGAAAATCTGGCGGTTCAAGTGAAGGGAGGTTTCAAAAAAAGAATACTTAAAACTTTAGTACACTATTTAAATTTGACTAAACTTTTTGCTATTCACCTATTCTTTTTTTTCAATCCCGCGCCGCAGCAGAACAAAATACGTGTTCATGCTGGAATTTTCATGATTCTGATGCTATCTTGACTACGTCTGATTACTTTGTTGGACAAATAGTCCATTCATATCCAATAATGAATATGTAGCGGGTATAGTTTAGTGGTAAAAGTGTGATTCGTTCTATTAACAACTTAAATAGTTAAGGGGTCTTTCCGTTTTTTTCATATTCCGATCAAAAACTTTATTTCTTAAAAAGATTTAATCCTTTCCCCCTCAATAGGACATTTGAGGAAAGAATATACATTCTCACGATTTCTATCCAAAAGGCAATCAGAATCTTAATAAAAAATTTGGATTATGGAGTCGAGAAGCATAATCTTTTTGATTGGTTCA